TTCCTACTTTCTTTTTCGTATCCCTTATATATGATTATTTAGTACAATAACAATAGTAGAAAGTACTCGATGAAAAAAACGGCACAAACAATATTTGCGAGACAATCGTTCTTGTATTAAACGTTATTGGATTATAGGCAAAGCTTCCTCTTGAGCTATCTAAAAGGGTGGGGCTACATAAGATGGAAAATGGAATGTAAAATCTATCCTATAACTATAAGTAAAAGATAATGAGATTACAGGCCTTAAAAAACAACAAAGTGAATTGAAATTGAACCAAAATACAAGTTTTCTTTTATTTTCATTTTGCGAGCAATCATACATTATTTCTTTTCATGCGAGATATTATGTGCAATTAACGAACCTACTACTGAATATAACGAGTTCAAATAAAAGGGTATTTTTGTTAGAAGGCCATTTGTTCCAAAATCGAAAATAGAGTCAATACTCTATTTAAAAAGAGTATAAACGACGAAAATAGAAAGGATTTTCTAAATTTTATTTATTTCATAGTGATTCACGGAGAGTTTCCCTTTTTATTGTTCCATGACAAAATTCTTATTACTATTATTTGACTCCAGAACTCAAGAGTTGCTCAATGAATCCGGAATTTTGCGATCGGTAGATGTCATAGATAATGAATTAAGCTTTTTTTTTACTTATGTTACTTGATCTTTATTAGTGCCACTTATTTATAATGAATAATGACTCAAAAAGCAAAAACTTTCAATTCCATTGGGACTTTTTTTGTCAATTGGTCTTTTTTATTATCTTCGTATCTATAAAAATAGAAAATTAGGTAAGTGTTTCATAAACATATGTATAAATAAAATGTATCTCAGTTAGCTTTTTCATGCCTACAATAACTAGTTATTTCGGTTTTCTACTGGCGGCTTTAACTATAACCTCAGCTCTATTTATTGGGCTGAACAAGATACGACTTATTTGAAATTGACTGAATGAAAAATTCAAAAAAAAAAAAAAATAAATGTTTTTGTGAGAGTCCCGATTATAGTTACTCCCATGGCAATTGTAAATTCTTGGTTATTGAGATTCATGATTGATTTGGATTAATATTTAGAAATAGATATTACCTACCCCTTTTTCCTCTTTCAAACAAGTTAAAATGATTGAAGTTTTACTATTTGGAATCGTGTTAGGTCTAATTCCTATTACTTTGGCTGGATTATTCGTAACTGCATATTTACAATATAGGCGTGGGGATCAGTTGGACCTTTGATTAAGTAACAAACATCTCTTTTTCTTTGATTGACCTCCTGCGGATTAAAGATAAGGAGGAGGTCAAATTCAGATTGCTTTTCAAGTCAATAAATCAATAAAGTCATTTTATTGTAATTCTCGACCTAAGAATAAGAAGAGTGAAACCACGCTCTGTAGGATTTGAACCTACGACATCGGGTTTTGGAGACCCGCGTTCTACCGAACTGAACTAAGAGCGCTTTCTTATCACACTCGATAAGATCGTAAAGAAAAGGATTTTAATTGGACCCCCATAAATTTTGCACGCGTTTATAGTATCATATCATAAACTCAAAGATTAGGTATGTCCAATTTCATTTTCATTGATCGCTATTGATCCTTCGTTAATGCCCATAGGATAAGTAATAGGTAGGGATGACAGGATTTGAACCCGTGACATTTTGTACCCAAAACAAACGCGCTACCAAGCTGCGCTACATCCCTTTCAATTAAATTGGACTACAGCGTCATTGTAGAGAATCCACGTCTTGTTTTCCACATCATTATTTACTCCATTGATATACAAATGTTCTTGTCAGTTATTATTTTTGGTCTCATGGCTCATATAACATATAATAAAAAAAGAATTATATACATATGAAATGAAACCCAACATATAAATAAAACTTTAGTGGTAATGTTCCGAAAAAGGAAAGATTCTTGTTCTTGTAAGGAAAGGAAAATCTAATCTACCGGGTAATTTTATATATCCATTTTAGTTAGGAATTTCACGCACAAATACAAGTGATCCTTAACTACATATGCATCTAATCATATATGTATTACAATAAAAAAGGAGGATTTTCAATGCGAGATATAAAAACATATCTCTCTGTGGCACCTGTGCTAAGTACTCTATGGTTCGGTTCTTTGGCAGGTTTATTGATAGAGATCAATCGCTTATTCCCGGATGCGTTGACATTCCCTTTTTTTTCATTCTAGTTATTGGCATGCGAAGGACTTAAGAAGATTAGAGATAAATTATCTGTGACTAATCCCCTTTTTCTTTCTTTGTTTTGGTCTTTTGGTAGTTTTTAAAGAAAGATAAAAAAGTGGAGTCAATCGCAATCGCATTGAAACTTTTTGGCTCGAATTAATGGAGGGAGAACGACGGGACTGGAAATCGGGTCGAGGGCAACAAAATCATACGAGATACTTAAACGAAATACTATGCTAAGATTATATTGATAGTTAGAAATCTTTGTATTACTTATTCTTAATTTTTCTTTATTGATTGCAACGAAATCTTTCATAACATAATTTGATTTCGGGTCAGCAACTTCTTTTTTTTTTTCGTTTTGGATCGAAAATGAAAGAATTGAGTGAATCCAAAATTTAAAGGAGGTTCATGGCCAAGGGTAAAGATGCCAGAATAAGAGTTATTTTGGAATGTAACAGTTGTGTCCGAAACGATATTAATAAGGAATCACCAGGCATTTCTAGATATATTACCCAAAAGAATCGCCACAATACGCCTAGTCGATTGGAATTGAGAAAATTCTGTCCCTATTGTTACAAACATACGATTCATGGGGAGATAAAAAAATAGAGCGTGTTTGTGCCCTCCCTTCAAGAAAGTGGACCAAATCTATAAAAATTACATATAATAATATTCAAAAAACCATAAACCAATCAACTCCTATTTCTGTCAAATCAAAAATTAGAATTAAGAAATAGGATTTTAGAGATAAGGAATAAACCATGGATAAATCCAAGCTTTTTCTTAAATCCAAGCGATCTTTTCGTAGGCGTTTGCCCCCAATCGGATCGGGGGATCGAATTGATTATAGAAACATGAGTTTAATTAGTCGATTTATTAGTGAGCAAGGAAAAATATTATCTAGACGAGTGAATAGATTGACTTTGAAACAACAACGATTAATTACTACTGCTATAAAACAAGCTCGTATTTTATCTTCGTTACCTTTTCTTAATAATGAGAAACAATTTGAGAGAACTGAGTCTACTCCTAGAACTACAGGTCCTCGAACGCGAAAGAAATAGGATTACTTCTCAATTGATTGAATCAAAATTCCAATCCGAATCCCAACCGGGGTTGATATTTTGTTCGAAAAATTCGAGAATTCAGATTGGATTGACACGTCGTAAAAAAAATCGTAAGAAAAAAATCTTTTTTTATTGAAACGTGTTCGTTTATTTTTACTACTTTATCATATCATAATCAATTTTTACTAAACCTTCCCGGAGAAAAAGCTCCGGGGACCTCTGTTTCTTTACTTTAAATCATTCCGGCGGATTCCCCCCAATCTCTTATTTAATGATCTCGTTGGAAATCGTGTAAAGACAATTTGTATTTGATATGGCTATTTGTGCAAGTATTTTACGATTAAGAAGCAACTGCCTCTTGTACAGATCATTTATGAATCTACTATAACTATAGGATACCCTAATCCCTCGAATTACTGCATTTATCCGAGTGATCCATAAACGACGAAAATTTCTCTTTTGTCTGCCCCTATCTCGATGAGAAGAAGCCAAAGCTCTTATTTTTTGTTGAATAATAGTTCGAGTAAGTCTTGAATGGGCCCCTCGAAAAGTTGATGCAAATAAACGAATTTTTGTTCTACGTCTCCGTGCTATATATCCTCGTCTAATTCTGGTCATTGAATTAATTTAAACTTTAATGAATAACTAATTGATTTATTTTCTTTTAGTTATTCTTTTTCCCTTTCCCGGTCTATTAATAACAAAACGGATTCTTCCGATGTATAAAATAAAAATTCCAATGGCTTTTGCTACTCTGACCTTCCCAACCACGATTTTTTACGGGCATTTCACCTCGAAATAAAAAATTGAAATTGTATCGCTACTAGGTATCAAAAAAACTCAATTTTCAATTTAAGATCGAGTTTTAGTATCAAACAAAGTATAAATTAAGTAGTTAAAGGTAAATGGATAAAAAAATAGCGGGTTCCATCGTTTCTATGGTTACTTCGTAAACGGTGAGGTTCTCTCTATACACCGGAGTCGCTTCCCCATTTAATTTAAGCAATGTTAGTAGTAACTTGTACAGTTCACATTCTTTGACTCTACCCATGAATTGTTCAATAATAGATCTTTTCACAATGAGATCTACCCATACAGTAACGGCATTTAATTATGAAAGTTGGCTAGGTAGCTGACCCTATTAAGCCGTTCGTGCAAGAGCGAGAGTACTACTTTTCTGCTTCTTAAATACTAAAGTCCCCGCTTAATGGATAACCATTTGCTACCAAAGGGGAATTGCTTATCATCTCCTATTAAGGTGATTGGATTTGCACCAATGGAAACCATAAATAAATTTCATACGCAATGGAGGTCTTTTTTTAGATAATGAATGAAAGAATTCCTTCCTAGTCATTGATACTGGGAAAATATTTCCTTTTTTATTCCAGCTCATGATCTGAACGAGTCACACATACACCCTAGTACATGTTCCTCGACGCTGAGGACATCCCCGAAGAGCGGGGGATTTTGTGACATTTTTGATTGGCTGTCTTGTGTTTCTAATAAGTTGTTTAATAGTTGGCATGATGAATCGTATACAAAAAGGGTTGGTTTAGATCGCTCCTAACCAGATGATTATGAACTTCTTCTATTCTCTAATTCAAATTTTACCTTATTTTAATTTAACCTGGTAAGAAAATAAAATATAAAATCGCAGTTCATTCGAATTATTTATTATTTGAGGTGGAATCAAAGATTTACACAAGATCCCCCGTATTTTCGACTGCTACAAGATCAACAATTCCATGAGCTTGGGCTTCTGTTGCTGACATAAAAACGTCCCTTTCCATGTCTTCGGATACAACCCACAGGGGGTTGCCCGTTCTTTGTACATAAACCCTGGTGAGGGTTTCGCGAAGTTTCAGCAGTTCTTCCGCTTCTAGGACAAACTCTCCCGTTTGTGCCTCATAAAAAGAACTAGCAGGTTGGTGGATCATTACCCTGATGATATCAAATAACGAAGTATTCCTCTATCTCATATGATCGGGCGACGGAAAGAGATAAAGAATAACAAGAAGAATAAAAAATATCTATAGATTATAGATATAGGATTGAACAACCGTACAGGCATTTAGTGTGCATTGCATACGGCTCCACAATGGAATTTATCTTTCGCTTCCAGCCCAGCGCGAAAAAGAGAAATAGGATCTATCAAATCCAGATCGTTAAGTGATCCATTTACCACCCTTCCTTTCGGTGGAGTTAAAAAATACTATGATGGTTCCGTTGCTTTCGATATTGAATTTAGAATTTTTCTCGTCTGTGATTCAGCAATCCCAAAGTTTCTTTTTGATCCGATCTAAAGAATCAAAGAAGGAAAAATTATCTTGTTTTTTTTAGTACTCAACATAACTATTAGAAAAAGAATTCTGGTGTGAAAACAAAAAATTGTGACGCTGAAATGAACTCCCGATAGATAAGAAAAATCGGAAATATCTTTTGTCTCATACTACTCTCCCGATACACAATCTCATGTTATGAAAAACAATAATTAAAGGTTTGCCCATACCGAACTCGAAATGCCATGCTATTATTACTCAATATTCTTATTTATATTCCATACGGCGAAGGCATAGTCTTCTTTATTTCTATTCTATCCAATAAAAAAACTCATTGGCGCCAAGCGTGAGGGAATGCTAGACGTTTGGTAATTTCTCCTCCGACCAGAATGAAAGAGCCCATTGAAGCGGCTAATCCCATGCATATTGTATGTACATCGGGTGGCACAAATTGCATAGTATCATAAATAGCTACTCCGGGTATTACCCATCCGCCGGGCGAGTTTATAAACAAATAAAGATCCCGGGTCTCATCCTCTATACTGAGATATACCATGAGACCAATAAGTTGGTTCGAGATCTCGCTATCAACTTCTTGGCCTAAAAAAAGTAATCTTTCTCGATAAAGTCGGTTGATTAGGATAGGACAAAATTTCATCCCCTAAGAACCGTACACGCACCTTTGAATGCATACGGCTCAAAAAAAATCAATGTGCTGGTTTATATTATAGAAGGACTTTTTTTATACCTCCTATAAACTTATCTCAAATTAACCTCTCATTGATGTATTGTTTCATCTCCAAATTACGATGTAATTTTCTTGTTCCTGAATGGGCCTCCTCAATTTTTTTAGGTTTATGCTCTACTCCGGGTAAAGATCTAACCGATTTCTATTTGTACATATAGAACAAATAATCTAAATACCGCTTATTTTTGATACGACCTTTTTCCAATTCATTTACTTCCTTCTTTTGATTGATGTAGTCATCATATTTTTTCATTGATTAGCAGTTTGAGATCGCTGATAGGGTATTAAGTTAGGAAGCTTTTCTGATACAAGTGGTAATCATACCCATATTACCTTACCAAGTGAAGGTGAGTGTTTTCTGAACGGAGCCTGGATACTTCATTTTATTGGTCCAACCAAGCCAACCATAAATTATTCTAATTGAAAATATTACTATTGATCCCTCAAAAATTGATCTAATTGCACTTCACGCTCCAAATTCTTGATGTTTTAATCAATTTTTTGGCGAAGCAGGGGTATCTCGATCGGGGGCGAGAACGGGGAAATCCCATATGACCCAATATAGCTGACAAGTCGCACTATACGTCAACCCAAACTGCATCCTCCTCTCCCGGACTCCGAAAGGGTACTTTTGGAACACCAATAGGCATCAAATGCAAAGACAAAAGAGTTAAGTATTAGATTTAACTTTAATGTGGAAACGTAACTTATTGTTTTCAGAAGATTGAAAAGTTCGTATAGGAAGACGAATAAAAGAAAAATCTTATGGCTGTTCGAATGCCAAACAAGTTTCTATGAACAAATGCATAGATAAAGGGGGCCAATCCTCCCATTGCGTATTGGTACTTATCGGGTATAGAATAGATCTGCTTTTCTTTGTTCCTACGAACAGAATTGTTCCATTATTACCAACAAAATGGAATAAAATAAATATGAACCCTTGCTCCGAAATAATCCACTGAAAAGCAGAAGTCTATAGCATAGTCTTTTCCAATGCGATAAAGTTACATAGTGTCTAGTTTTCTTTGATAAAGGGGTATTTTAATGGGTTTGCCTTGGTATCGTGTTCATACTGTCGTATTGAATGATCCCGGTCGATTGCTTGCTGTCCATATAATGCATACAGCTCTAGTTTCTGGGTGGGCAGGTTCAATGGCTCTATACGAATTAGCAGTTTTTGATCCCTCTGACCCCGTTCTTGATCCAATGTGGAGACAGGGTATGTTCGTTATACCCTTCATGACTCGTTTAGGAATAACCAATTCATGGGGCGGTTGGAGTATCACAGGAGGGACTGTAACAAATCCGGGTATTTGGAGTTACGAAGGTGTGGCCGGAGCGCATATTGTGTTTTCTGGCTTGTGCTTCTTGGCAGCCATCTGGCATTGGGTGTATTGGGATCTAGAAATATTCCGTGATGAACGTACAGGAAAACCCTCTTTGGATTTGCCAAAGATTTTTGGAATTCATTTATTTCTTTCAGGGTTAGCTTGCTTTGGGTTTGGTGCATTTCATGTAACAGGCTTATATGGTCCTGGAATATGGGTGTCCGACCCTTATGGACTAACGGGAAAAGTACAATCTGTAAGTCCTGCGTGGGGCGTAGAAGGTTTTGACCCTTTTGTTCCGGGAGGGATAGCCTCTCATCATATTGCAGCGGGGACATTGGGCATATTAGCGGGCCTATTTCATCTTAGTGTCCGTCCGCCCCAACGCCTATACAAAGGATTACGTATGGGTAATATTGAAACTGTCCTTTCCAGTAGTATTGCTGCTGTCTTTTTTGCAGCTTTTGTTGTTGCAGGAACTATGTGGTATGGTTCAGCAACTACCCCCATCGAATTATTTGGCCCCACTCGTTATCAATGGGATCAGGGATACTTCCAACAAGAAATATATCGAAGGGTTGGTGCCGGACTAGCGGAAAATCAGAGTTTATCAGAAGCTTGGTCTAAAATTCCCGAAAAATTAGCTTTTTATGATTACATCGGCAATAATCCAGCAAAAGGGGGATTATTCAGAGCGGGCTCAATGGACAACGGGGATGGAATAGCTGTTGGATGGTTAGGGCATCCTATCTTTAGAGATAAAGAGGGGCGTGAGCTTTTTGTACGTCGTATGCCTACCTTTTTTGAAACATTTCCAGTGGTTTTGGTAGATGGAGACGGAATTGTGAGAGCCGATGTGCCTTTTAGAAGGGCAGAATCTAAGTATAGTGTCGAGCAAGTAGGAGTAACTGTTGAGTTCTTTGGCGGCGAACTCAATGGAGTCAGTTATAATGATCCTGCAACTGTGAAAAAATATGCTAGACGCGCTCAATTAGGTGAAATTTTTGAATTAGATCGTGCTACTTTGAAATCCGATGGTGTTTTTCGTAGCAGTCCGAGAGGTTGGTTCACTTTTGGGCATGCTTCATTTGCTTTGCTCTTCTTTTTCGGACACATTTGGCATGGAGCTAGAACCTTGTTCAGAGATGTTTTTGCTGGTATTGACCCGGATTTGGATGCTCAAGTGGAATTTGGAGCATTCCAAAAACTTGGGGATCCTACTACAAGGAGACAGGCAGTCTGATACAACATTGATCTGGTATCTTTCGCCTCTATTGTATTTTTGTGATTTAACTTTTATATAGGTTACGAGAGAAATTTTGAGCTAAATCGCTGCTTTTTATTTGACTTTTGTCTTTTCTTTTTTTGGGAGATAATCCCAAACCAAATGAACAGGTGTGGAAGCTATAATTGTAAACCACGATCAAATTTATTTATGGAAGCATTGGTTTATACATTCCTCTTAGTCTCGACTCTAGGAATCATTTTTTTCGCTATCTTTTTTCGAGAACCACCTAAGGTTCCGACTAAAAAATGATTTTTTATTATCTCAATTGAAGTAGAAGTAAAGTAATGAGCCTCCCAGTATGGGAGGCTCATTACTTTACTTCTACTAGTCCCCGTGTTCCTCGAATGGATCTCTTAGTTGTTGAGAGGGTTGCCCAAAAGCGGTATATAAGGCGTACCCGGTAAAACTTACAAGTAAACCAGATATAAAGATGGCGACTAGGGTTGCTGTTTCCATTATTATATAATTTCAAGACCACAATGGATCTATGATAAGATCGTTTATTTACAACGGAATGGTATACAAAGTCAACAGATCTCAACCAATGCAATAGGATTTATGGCTACACAAACCGTTGAGGGTAATTCTAGATCTGGTCCAAGACCAAGACAAACAGGTCTAGGAAATTTATTGAAACCATTGAATTCGGAATATGGTAAAGTAGCTCCTGGATGGGGAACTACCCCCTTGATGGGTGTCGCAATGGCTCTATTTGCGGTATTCCTATCTATTATTTTGGAGATTTATAACTCTTCTGTTTTATTGGATGGAATTTCAATGAATTAGGTCTATAAGAATCACTAAGTCCGGGCTTTTCAATCCAAACTGAATCACTTAGGACTAGGATTTATAGGCCCTTCCGGCAGTTCGACCGCGAAATTCCTTTGTTTCGGTATTTCCGGAATATGAGTGTGTGACTTGTTATAATTGATCCTATTGATAATACAGAGAATGGGTCTGTCATCTTGAAAGAGATGGGTTCTGCCTCGTCGGATATTGATTGTAGTATCCGGAGCACGGAATATATGGAATGAAATAGATCAAGAAAAGAAATATTTGAACTATGATTCATACCTACTATTCAGACCTCGTGACCGGACTCAAAAATTTCTAAGGATTTAATATTTAATAATTATAAAGCGAAGGATTGTTCTTCTTTCAAAATTATTTTTATGCTTATTTGTTTGCTTATTTTGATCAACAGACAAATACAAAAGTTTATCTGGATTTTGAGTCAAGTCATTTCACCTATTCAGTGAATAAGTGATGATCCAATGGTTCTTACTCAGAGAACCTTTGGGCTTAGCTTGGGTTGGGGGCTTTATTCAATCATCGTGGTTCTAGTATGAATCTAAGGTTTCAATCGATTTATAGGGTCTCAACAAGAAAATTCCTATCAATAATAAACAAAAAAATCCACATTATATATATAATACACAAATAAAAACAATAAAAAAAAATAGAGACAGAGAAAATTCAAGAGGCCTGTAACAATCAACATAAAGATGAATGAGCTGACTTGATATTTTGGCATTATCATCATAAAACAAAGAAGAGCTTTAGGTTTTTTGCTTCTTCGTATTTGCTATTTACAGAGAAAATTGAATGGAGTACTAAGAAGAAGTTTCAAACTTCCTATTACATATCTGTTGCAACCGGTATTGGGGTGTTTTTGCTTGAGCTATACGAGATGAAATTCTCATATATGGTTCTCGGAGGGGGAGTTCCTTTGGTTTACCTATCTCAATAAAGTATATGATTGGTTCGAAGAGCGTCTCGAAATTCAGGCGATTGCAGATGATATAACTAGTAAATATGTTCCTCCTCACGTCAACATATTTTATTGTCTAGGAGGTATTACGCTTACTTGTTTTTTAGTACAAGTAGCTACGGGATTTGCCATGACTTTTTACTATCGTCCAACCGTTACCGAGGCTTTTACCTCGGTTCAATACATAATGACTGAAGCTAACTTTGGTTGGTTAATCCGCTCAGTTCATCGATGGTCGGCAAGTATGATGGTCCTAATGATGATCCTGCACGTATTTCGTGTGTATCTCACCGGTGGATTTAAAAAGCCTCGTGAATTGACTTGGGTTACGGGTGTGATTCTTGGTGTATTGACCGCATCCTTTGGTGTAACTGGTTATTCCTTACCTTGGGACCAAATTGGTTATTGGGCAGTCAAAATCGTAACAGGCGTACCTGACGCTATCCCTGTAATAGGATCGCCCTTGGTCGAGTTATTACGCGGAAGCGCTAGTGTGGGTCAATCTACTTTGACTCGTTTTTATAGTTTACACACTTTTGTATTACCTCTTCTTACTGCCGTATTTATGTTAATGCACTTCTTAATGATACGTAAGCAAGGTATTTCCGGTCCTTTATAGCGTATAGAAAAGGCGGATCCTAGATATTTGTAATCAATTATCTATCAATTTGGGTAGGAATAATAGTATTTCATTGCTACAAATATGGATTATTGAAAAAAAAAATAAGACATGTGTTTGGATATTTCCCTTCAACTCTGCAATTGCAATATTGATTGTATTACTTATTTGATACGATACGAATAGTTGAAGTGGATTCTACGAAGAGAATATGGATTATGGGAGTGTGTGACTTGAACTATTGATTGGCCCATGCAGATATATGATTTTCTCCGCCACATTGGAATTTATAACCAAATGTGTCTCTGTTCTAACCACCACGTAAGCCCCATACATAAGATAGGCTGGTTCGCTTCAGGAGAACTTTTTCTATGATTAGACCCGAATTAAATCATGTTGTGCATGAATAGGCTCTGTAAGATCCAGTAAAATAAGTAATGTGGCACAATACAGATTTTGTTTTATCTATTCCATTTCACTTACTTAATATAGTATTGAAATGCATTCATTTCCTCTGCATTGATTCCGACCTATCATACTATCAGAGTGAAACAGGGGATCTAAAGAAAAACACAGGCTAAACTATATTTAGTAACAAGTAAATCCTTTGTATGTAAGACGATTTGAAATATTTTGGGGATAAACGCCAATAACAAGGCATAAGACGACCCAAAAAGCACTTGAGCAGAATAATTTTTGTAAGCCCACTTGGGTGTTGAGCATTTACCGGGAATTGTCAAAACTGAATCATTTCAAGGGGTAGTTGCAATTCCAGAAAATTACATTGCATCCAGTAAATTTTTTTTTTGTTTTTGATAGAGTCATATATGTGTTGATCTGGATGACATATAGATTTTCTACGGATCTCTTTGATTCCTTTGATTCGTGCTCGAGCCGGATGATGAAAAATTATCATGTCCGGTTCTTTCGGGGGATGGATCCGTAAGAATTCACCTATCCCAATAACAAAGAAACCTGATTTGAATGATCCTGTATTAAGAGCTAAATTGGCCAAAGGGATGGGTCATAATTATTATGGCGAGCCCGCATGGCCCAATGATCTTTTATATATTTTTCCAGTAGTAATTTTGGGTACTATTGCATGTAACGTAGGTTTAGCAGTTCTAGAACCGTCAATGATTGGTGAACCCGCAGATCCATTTGCAACCCCTTTGGAAATATTACCCGAATGGTACTTTTTTCCCGTATTTCAAATACTCCGTACAGTGCCAAATAAGTTATTGGGTGTTCTTTTAATGGCTTCAGTACCGGCCGGATTATTAACAGTACCTTTTTTGGAGAATGTTAATAAATTCCAAAACCCATTTCGCCGTCCAGTAGCTACAACCGTCTTTTTGATTGGTACCGCAGTAGCCCTTTGGTTGGGTATTGGAGCAACATTACCTATTGATAAATCTCTAACTTTAGGCCTTTTTTAAATTGATTCCGCCGTGAAATAAATAACACAACCTCTGTATCTAGGGAATAGTCACTTCAAAGTGAATCCTCCCTAGATACGTACATTTATTCAATTTACTTCTGGGTCTATTCCAAATATACAGATCATACTGAAGACTCAAAACCTATGCATTTTTTCTTTAGAAATTGAAATACAAAGAAAAAAAGACGAAATCCATCCAATCCAATGGATTTCAACTTTCAAATGAAATTGAAAACCTATTCTTCGGTAAATCAATTACGAAATGCTTTTGTAGAATGCCCAATATCCGTTTTATATCTTCTATTCGAAAATGTTCAATTTTCAGAAGATCTTCTTGGCTCTTATTCAAAAGGTCTAATAATGTATGTATATTGGACCTTTTGAGGCAATTATAGGTCCTGGAAGGCAATTCTGATTGGTCAATAAAAATCCATTTCAATGCTATTTCGTTTTTTTTTAGTTTAGTCAATTCATCATGAAAGATGAAAAGGGGTAAAGTTGCCCCATTTTGATTGTCCTCTAAATTTATGTTTTGTTCTTCCGCATGTAGAAAAGGAATAAATAAATCAATCAAATTACGGGAGGCTTCGTGAAGGGCTTCTTTAGGAGTTAAACTTCCGTTCGTCCATATTTCCAGAAAAAGTATCTCTTGTTTTTCATTCTCATTCCCATAAGAATGAATACTATGATTCGCATTTCGAACAGGCATGAATACTGCATCTATAGGATAACTTCCTTTTTGAGCGTTATTTGGTGTTTTCATACGATATCCTCGGTTCCTCTCGATTTGTAATCCAATACAAAAATTGATCGGTTCCGTCAGGCTAGCTATATGCTGTGTAGTATCAACGATTTCCACAGAAGGTGGTGAGATGATGTCTTTAGCAGTTATGGTTCCAGGACCCTTGAAGCAAATGGATGCGTCGCAAGTTCCATATAAATTACTTCTCAATACAATTTCTTTCAAATTCATTAAGATTTCATGTACCGATTCTTCAATACCGGCTACGGTAGAATATTCGTGTGGTATCTTTTCAGATTTTGCATGTGTTATACATGTTCCTTCTATTTCTCCAAGTAAAGCCCTTCGCATCGCGATGCCGATCGTATCGGCTTGACCTTTCATAAGCGGAGATAGAACAAAACGGCCATAATAAAGACGCTTACTGTCTGTTCTTGATTCAACACACTTCCACTGTAGTGTCCGAGTAGATACTGCTACTTCCTCTCGAAGCATAGTAATTTTTTTTGATCAGATCATTGAATCATTTATTTCTCTTGAAATACGTTCAATTCTTATTTCTATATACGTCTTTTTTTAGGCGGTCTACATCCATTGTGTGGCATAGGGGTTACGTCTCTGACAAAACTTAATAGTATACCACTTCTGCGAATGGCTCGTAATGCTGCATCTCTTCCAAGACCAGGACCTTTTATCCTGACTTCTGCTCGTTGCATACCTTGATCTACTACTGTACGAATAGCGTTTGCTGCTGCAGTTTGGGCAGCAAATGGTGTTCCTCTTCTTGTGCCCCTGAATCCACAAGTACCGGCGGAGGACCACGAAATCACCCGACCCCGTATATCTGTAACCGTTACAATGGTATTGTTGAAACTTGCTTGAACATGAATAACTCCTTTTGGTATTCTACGTCCATTCTTACGTGAACCAATGCGTCCATTCCTACGCGAACCAACTTTTGGTATGGGTTTTATCATATTTTATCATCTCATAAATATGAGTCAGAGATATACGGATATATCCATTTCATGTCAAAACAGATCCTTTAATTTGTGCATTGGGTACCTTGGAGAATCTTTTTTTTTAGAAAGATTATCCCTGTCTCTGTTTATGCCTCGGGTTGGAACAAATTACTATAATTCGTCCCCGCCTACGGATCAGTCGACATTTTTCACAAATTTTACGAACGGAGGCCCTTATTTTCATAATTTGTTTTTCCTTGCTTTAATTACGAATCCGCTTTTTAGAAGAAAATAAGTCTCTTGAAATTTTTAACCTCGAATTGTGTCCCAACGAAAGGGATGTTGAAAAAGCCACCTAATCATTTGAATCTTTGTTGCGGAGCCTATAAATTATGCGCTCCCTGGTTGAATCATAACGACTTACTTCAATTTTGACTTGATCGCCCGGTAGTATAAAACTACGTCGTATCCTTCCTGAAACATAACCTAGAATCAAATCTTCATTATCTAAATGAACTCGAAACATACCATTGGGAAGTTATTCAATAATTAAACCTTCATGAATCCATTTTTGGTCTTTCATTCCGGATAACCCCCTTTGAAGTATCAACTAATGGAGGAGGAGTGATTTTAGAGAGCCCGCCCTTCCTCTTTTTTCACAAAACAAATAGAAAGTTACGGATTTTATTCGGATACCGGAGAGATTACTTACCATATATAACACAAAATCTCTCCCCCGATTCCTTCTAGTCGAGCCTCTCGGTCTGTCATTATACCTCGAGAAGTAGAAAGAATTACAATCCCCATTCCTCCTAAAATCCTAGGAATTCGTTGATAGTTGGAATAGATTCGTAGGCCAGGTCGACTGATCCGTTTTAAAATAGTTCTATAAGGTCCTTTCCTATTTCTTCTATGTCGCAGAGTTGAAACTAAGAAATATTTATTTTTTTCTCGATGTTTTCTTACATTTTCAATAAAGCCTTCTCGTAGAAGTATTTTAACAATGGTTTCGGTAATATTCGTAGATGCGACTCGAACCGTTCCCTTTTTATCCATGTCAGCATTTCGTATAGCCGTTATTAGGTCTGCAATAGTGTCCCTGCCCATGATGAACTATAATTATTAGTGCCTCCAAATTTTTATCTAATCAACATGTTCTGTTCTGCTTTTTTATTTATTTATTTGAATTATTAAAGGTATATGCGTGAGACACAATCTACTACTCAATTTTACTAAGTAATTTGAGTTGAATATTTTTCAGATACCCTACATAGTCTCATCTATTAGTTTTTATAATACCTCAGGAGCTAATGAAACTATTTTCGTAAAATTCAACTGTCTCAATTCTCGAGCGATCGCACCAAAAACTCGAGTTCCCTTTGGATTTCCTTCTTGATCAATGACAACTGCTGCGTTGTCATCATATTGTATTATCATACCGTTGTCGCGTTTGAGTTCTTTACATGTACGTACAATTACAGCTCTGATCACTTCTGATCTTTGTAGAGGCATATGGGGCACTGCTTCTTTGATTACAGCAACAATAACGTCTCCAATATGAGCATATCGTCGATTACTGGCCCCTATGATTCGAATACACATTAATTCTTTAGCCCCGCTGTTATCTGCTACATTTAAATAGGTTTGAGGTTGAATCATTTTTTTCTTCGCCCTTTGCATTAAAAAAAAAGAAGAAATATTGTTTGTTCAGAAATAAAAAATAAGAAAACCTCGTTTGTTTTTTCATCATATAAAGGCCCTTTCTTTCGGTTACACAGTTCTAGTTCTATCCTGCAATAACGAATTGAGTTCGTATAGGCATTTTGGACGCAGCTATTGAAATAGCTTCTCTGGCTACAATTTCTGATACTCCACCCATTTCGTAAAGTATTCGACCTGGTTTAACGACGGATACCCAGAATTCGGGGGATCCTTTCCCCGAACCCATACGGGTTTCAGTAGGTCTTACTGTAACGGGTTTGTCTGGAAATATACGTATCCATATTTTTCCACCACGACGCGCATATCGTGTCATTGATTTTCGCCCCGCTTCTATTTGTCTAGATGTAATCCAAGCGGGTTCAAGTGCCTGAAGAGCGTATCTGCCGAAACAAATACGATTGCCTCGATAAGAGATTCCCTTCATTCGTCCTCTATGTTGTTTACGGAATCTGGTTCTTTTGGGGTTATAGTTGATGGCTGTTCCTCAATGCCATCTCTACTGCAGAACCGGACATGAGAGTTTCTTCTCATCCAGCTCCTCGCGAATGAAACGATAAAAAAAAAAGATTACAGATATATGTATTTAATGAATAATGCAAGGGATTCTGGGATTTTTTGAGATCGAATCTATAACGTAGGAATTGTTATATCTTGCTTTTCTATGTATATCAAATTCGAAGTAACTTTCTAGGATACTTTAAATAAATAAAATGTTTTTAATATTTCTAAATAATATTAAGAAATTTTTATTTTGACTTTTTTTGAATCGTCCAAAACTTAGAAATCAATAAGTTTTCGCGGGCGAATATTTACTCTTTCAATATCTGTTTGATTCGTAGGGTCATCCCACGACCTATCAGAATAAATGAATTGGTTTTTGGTTCGTTCCGCCATCCCACCCAATGACTCATTAGGATTGATTTTCAATAGAATCTTCTGGAGTCACGGGTTCTGTCGTTCCCATCGCTTCTCCATTAATGGCTAGGCCCAAACTTTGCAATGGAGCTCCAAATTCAATTTGTTCCTGAGCCAATCTCCTCAGTCTTTATTGACTCGGTGCTCTTTTTTTTTTTCTTATGAATTAGATACATCTAATTACTAAATTATGGACAAATCCCTATTAATGCTTTATTACATTGCTCTTATATGAATATGAGATAATTCATAGACCATACATCATATTGGAATCATATATCATTGATATTTTCTTTTTCTCTTTCTCTCAGCCTTCCTTTTATCCATATCCCTTTTTTGCTTCACAACTTTATGATCTGATTGATTTCTCTTTTATGTTATGTAAAATTGAGAAAAAAATTTCAGTTGCTACAACGAT